GTCCTTGTAGCTTATACAAAGCATGACACTGAAGATGTCAAGATGGCTGCCACACTGCACCCGAGGACAAAAGACTTAGTCCTAACCTTACCGTTGGTTGTTGCTAGGTATATACATGCAAGTATCCGCGCGCCAGTGTAGACGCCCTGGGTACCCTATCTAGGTCGACAGGAGCAGGTATCAGGCACACCCACGTTGTAGCCCAAAACGCCTTGCAATTGCCACGCCCCCACGGGTTTTCAGCAGTAGTTAACATTAAGCAATGAGTGTAAACTTGACTTAGCCATAGCAAATCTAGGGTCGGTAAATCCTGTGCCAGCCACCGCGGTCATACAGGAGACCCAAGTCAACGTTATAACGGCGTAAAGTGTGGTCACATGTTATCTAAAGTAGCTAAGATTAAAAGGCAACTGAGCTGTCATAAGCCCAAGATGCCCATAAGGCCTCCACCAAAGAAGATCTTAGACCAAAGATTTATTGAAGCCCACGAAAGCCAGGGCCCAAACTGGGATTAGATACCCCACTATGCCTGGCCCTAAATCTTGATGCTCGATCTTACCGGAGCATCCGCCCGAGAACTACGAGCACAAACGCTTAAAACTCTAAGGACTTGGCGGTGTTCCAAACCCACCTAGAGGAGCCTGTTCTGTAATCGATGATCCACGATATACCTGACCATTCCTTGCCAGAACAGCCTATATACCGCCGTCGCCAGCCCACCCAACATGAAGGCCCAACAGTGGACGCAATAGCCCCGCCGCGCTAATAAGACAGGTCAAGGTATAGCCTATGGAATGGAAGCAATGGGCTACATTTTCTAAATTAGAACATACGGCAAAGGGACATGAAACAGTCCCTGGAAGGCGGATTTAGCAGTAAAGTGGGACAATCGAGCCCTCTTTAAGCCGGCCCTGGAGCACGTACATACCGCCCGTCACCCTCCTCAAAAGCGACCCCCCCCCCCCCCATAACTAATAAGCTACGCAGCCGAAGAGGAGGTAAGTCGTAACAAGGTAAGTGTACCGGAAGGTGCACTTAGACTACCAAGACGTAGCTTAATAAAAGCATTCAGCTTACGCCTGAAAGATATCTGCCCACATCAGATCGTCTTGATGCCAAACTCTAGCCCAACACACATGACCTAGAATAACAAAGCTACTCCCCCAAACCTAAATAAAGCATTTACTAGTCCCAGTATAGGCGATAGAAAAGACACCATTGGAGCGATAGAGACTACGTACCGTAAGGGAAAGATGAAATAGCAGTGAAAAAATAAGCTAAAAACAGCAAAGATCAACCCTTGTACCTTTTGCATCATGGTCTAGCAAGAAAAACCAAGCAAAATGAATTTAAGTTTGCCACCCCGAAACCCAAGCGAGCTACTCACGAGCAGCTATTATTGAGCGAACCCGTCTCTGTTGCAAAAGAGTGGGATGACTTGTTAGTAGAGGTGAAAAGCCAACCGAGCTGGGTGATAGCTGGTTGCCTGTGAAATGAATCTAAGTTCACTCTTAATTCTTCTCCAAGGAACACCAAAACCCTAATGAAGCGAATTAAGGGCTACTTAAAGGAGGTACAGCTCCTTTAAAAAAGAATACAATCTCTACGAGCGGATAAATAATCAGAATACAAAATTACTGTGGGCCCTCAAGCAGCCATCAACAAAGAGTGCGTTAAAGCTCTGTACTCTAAAAATATAAGAACTATATGACTCCCTCCCCACTAACAGGCTAACCTATAACAATAGGAGAATTAATGCTAGAATGAGTAACCAGGGTTCTCCCTCTTCGACGCAAGCTTACATCCGTACATTATTAACAAGCCACCATATACGACTAATCCAACAAGCCCAGTATTAAAATTCTTGTTAACCCGACAGAGGAGCGTCCACTAAGAAAGATTAAAACCTGTAAAAGGAACTAGGCAAACACGTCAAGGCCCGACTGTTTACCAAAAACATAGCCTTCAGCAAACCAACAGACAAGTATTGAAGGTGATGCCTGCCCGGTGACCCGATGTTCAACGGCCGCGGTATCCTAACCGTGCAAAGGTAGCGCAATCAATTGTCCCATAAATCGGGACCTGTATGAATGGCTAAACGAGGTCTTAACTGTCTCTTACAGGCGATCGGTGAAATTGATCTCCCTGTGCGAAAGCAGGGATGCACACATAAGACGAGAAGACCCTGTGGAACTTTAAAAACAGCAGCCACCCCAAAATACATACACCCCCACTCCGGGCTCACTTATACTACGGGTTATTGGCTTGCATTTTTTCGGTTGGGGCGACCTTGGAGCAAAACAGAACCTCCAAAAATTAGACCAAACCTCTAGACTGAGAGCAACCCCTCAACGTGCTAATAGCACCCAGACCCAATATAATTGATCAATGGACCAAGCTACCCCAGGGATAACAGCGCAATCTCCTCCAAGAGTCCATATCGACGAGGAGGTTTACGACCTCGATGTTGGATCAGGACATCCTAGTGGTGCAGCCGCTACTAAGGGTTCGTTTGTTCAACGATTAACAGTCCTACGTGATCTGAGTTCAGACCGGAGTAATCCAGGTCGGTTTCTATCTATGAAGAACTCTTCCCAGTACGAAAGGATAGGAAAAGTGAGGCCAATACCACAAGCAAGCCTTCGCCTTAAGTAATGAAACCAACTAAATTACAAAAGGCTATCACTCCCCCCACGTCCTAGAAAAGGACCAGCTAGCGTGGCAGAGCTCGGTAAATGCAAAAGGCTTAAGTCCTTTAACTCAGAGGTTCAAATCCTCTCCCTAGCTTCAAACCCCCCCATGACCAACCACCCTCTCCTAGTCAACCTCATCATGGCCCTCTCCTATGCCCTCCCAATCTTAATCGCAGTAGCCTTTCTAACACTAGTAGAACGAAAAATCTTAAGTTACATGCAAGGTCGAAAAGGCCCAAACATCGTCGGCCCTTTCGGGCTGCTCCAGCCCCTAGCAGACGGTGTTAAACTATTCATCAAAGAGCCAATCCGCCCCTCTACATCTGCCCCAATCCTGTTCATTGCAACCCCAATCCTGGCTCTCCTCTTAGCAATCTCAATCTGAATCCCCCTCCCCCTGCCATTCTCCCTCGCGGACCTCAACCTAGGCCTGCTCTTCCTATTAACTATGTCAAGCCTGGCAGTATACTCAATTTTATGATCAGGCTGAGCCTCAAACTCAAAATACGCCCTAATCGGGGCCTTACGAGCAGTAGCCCAAACCATCTCCTACGAAGTTACCCTAGCAATCATCCTCCTATCTATTATCCTCATTAGCGGGAACTACACCCTCAGCACTCTCGCAGTCACCCAAGAACCCCTATACCTTATCTTTTCCTGCTGACCCCTAGCCATGATATGATACGTGTCTACACTTGCCGAAACCAACCGCGCCCCCTTCGACCTGACAGAAGGAGAATCCGAATTAGTGTCCGGATTCAACGTAGAATATGCAGCGGGGCCCTTTGCCCTTTTCTTCCTGGCCGAATACGCCAACATCATACTCATAAACACACTGACCGCTATCCTATTTTTCAACCCAAGCGTCTTCAACCTACCACAAGAGCTATTCCCCGTAGTACTCGCTACAAAAGTCCTCCTTCTATCGGCAGGATTCCTGTGAGTTCGCGCCTCCTACCCCCGATTCCGATACGACCAACTAATGCACCTACTATGAAAAAACTTTCTACCACTCACCCTAGCCCTGTGCCTATGACACGTTAGCATGCCAATTTCCTATGCAGGCCTACCCCCCCACCTATAGAGGGCCCAAGGAAATGTGCCTGAACGCCCAAGGGTCACTATGATAAAGTGAACATAGAGGTATACTAGTCCTCTCATTTCCTAATCTCCTAGAAAAGCAGGAATTGAACCTACACTAGAGAGATCAAAACCCTCCATACTTCCCTTATATTATTTTCTAGTAGGGTCAGCTAAGCAAGCTATCGGGCCCATACCCCGAAAATGATGGTTTAACCCCTTCCCCTGCTAATGAACCCCCAAGCAAAACTAATTTTTACTATCAGCCTACTACTAGGGACAACCATCACAATCTCAAGCAACCACTGGATTATAGCCTGAGCCGGCCTCGAAATTAATACCCTGGCTATCCTGCCCTTGATCTCCAAATCACACCACCCTCGGGCCATCGAAGCTGCAACCAAGTATTTTCTAGTCCAAGCAACAGCCTCGGCCCTCGTACTATTCTCCAGCATGACTAATGCATGACATACCGGCCAATGAGATATCACCCAACTAACCCACCCCGTATCTTGCCTCATCTTAACTTCAGCCATTGCAATAAAACTAGGACTAGTCCCATTCCACTTCTGATTCCCCGAAGTCCTACAAGGATCCCCCCTCATCACAGGATTATTGTTAGCCACAGTCATAAAATTTCCCCCAATCACACTATTCTTTATGACCTCTCCCTCCCTTAACCCCACATTACTAGTGTGCATAGCCATTCTTTCTGCCGCCCTGGGCGGATGAATAGGACTAAACCAGACCCAAATCCGAAAAATCCTAGCTTTCTCTTCTATCGCCCACTTAGGTTGAATAACCATTATTATCTCCTTTAACCCAAAACTAACCCTACTAAACTTCTACCTATATGCCCTCATAACTGCAGCTACATTTTTAGCCCTGAACACTATCAAAGTCTCAAAACTATCAACCCTAATAACCACATGAACAAAAACCCCCTCCCTAAACGCGATACTATTTCTAACTCTACTCTCCCTAGCAGGCCTCCCTCCCCTAACAGGCTTCCTCCCCAAATGACTCATCATCCAAGAACTAACCAAACAAGACATAGCCCCAGCAGCAATCACAATCTCTCTCCTGTCCCTACTGAGCCTATTCTTCTACCTCCGCCTAGCATACTGCTCCACAATCACCCTCCCACCACACACCACAAACCACATGAAGCAGTGACACACCAACAAACCAACTAACACTGTAGTTGCCATCCTAACCACTATGTCCATCACACTACTACCCATCTCACCCATAATAACAACCATCCTATAAGAAGCTTAGGTTCACTCAAACCGAAGGCCTTCAAAGCCTTAAACAAGAGTTAGACCCTCTTAGCTTCTGCTAAAACCCGCAGGACACTACCCTGCATCTCCTGAATGCAACCCAGGTACTTTAACTTAAGCTAGGGCTTTGCTCATCCTCCTAGACAGATGGGCTTCGATCCCATAACCTTATAGTTAACAGCTATATGCCCAAACCAACAGGCTTCTGCCTAACAGACCCCGGTACACTATTAATGCACATCAATGAGCTTGCAACTCACTATGAACTTCACTACAGAGTCGATAAGAAGAGGAATCAAACCTCTGTAAAAAGGACTACAGCCTAACGCTTATACACTCAGCCATCTTACCTATGACATTCATTAACCGATGACTATTCTCAACCAACCACAAAGACATTGGCACTCTGTACCTAATCTTCGGCGCATGAGCTGGTATAGTAGGTACTGCCCTAAGCCTCCTCATCCGAGCAGAGCTAGGCCAACCCGGTGCTCTCCTAGGTGACGATCAAGTATACAACGTAATCGTCACCGCCCATGCCTTCGTAATAATCTTCTTCATAGTCATACCCATCATAATCGGAGGATTTGGAAACTGACTAGTACCCCTAATAATCGGAGCCCCAGACATAGCATTTCCCCGAATAAATAACATAAGCTTCTGACTACTCCCTCCCTCCTTCCTCCTACTATTAGCCTCCTCAACAGTAGAAGCAGGCGTAGGAACAGGCTGAACGGTCTACCCCCCTCTAGCCGGCAACCTAGCCCATGCAGGAGCTTCAGTCGACCTGGCCATTTTCTCCCTACATCTGGCAGGTATTTCCTCCATCCTAGGAGCCATCAACTTCATTACAACAGCAATCAACATAAAACCACCTGCCCTATCACAATACCAAACCCCACTATTTGTCTGATCCGTACTAATTACTGCAGTCCTCCTACTCCTATCCCTCCCAGTCCTAGCTGCCGGAATTACCATGCTACTTACCGACCGCAACCTCAACACCACCTTTTTCGACCCAGCAGGAGGAGGAGACCCAGTTCTCTACCAACACCTCTTCTGATTCTTTGGCCACCCAGAGGTCTACATCCTAATCCTACCAGGATTCGGTATCATCTCCCATGTTGTAGCTTACTACGCAGGTAAAAAAGAACCATTTGGCTATATGGGCATAGTATGAGCTATACTATCCATCGGCTTCCTTGGCTTCATCGTATGAGCCCACCACATGTTCACAGTAGGAATAGACGTGGATACCCGAGCATACTTCACATCCGCCACCATAATCATCGCCATCCCAACAGGAATTAAAGTATTCAGCTGACTTGCAACACTGCACGGTGGCACTATCAAATGGGACCCGCCCATGCTATGAGCCCTAGGCTTCATCTTCCTATTCACCATCGGAGGACTCACCGGCATCGTCCTAGCAAACTCCTCATTAGATATCGCACTACACGACACCTACTACGTAGTAGCTCACTTCCACTATGTGCTATCAATAGGAGCAGTGTTCGCAATCCTAGCAGGATTCACCCACTGATTCCCCCTATTCACAGGATACACACTCCACTCCACATGAGCCAAAATCCATTTCGGAGTTATATTCGTAGGTGTCAATCTCACCTTCTTCCCACAACACTTCCTAGGACTAGCTGGCATGCCACGACGATACTCAGACTACCCAGACGCCTACACCCTATGAAACACTATCTCCTCAGTAGGGTCACTAATTTCCATAACAGCTGTAATCATACTAGCATTTATTATTTGAGAAGCCTTCGCATCTAAACGCAAAGCCATACAGCCAGAACTAACAAGCACAAACATCGAATGAATCCACGGCTGCCCACCTCCTTTCCACACCTTCGAAGAACCAGCCTTCGTCCAAGTCCAAGAAAGGAAGGAGTCGAACCCCCATATGTTGGTTTCAAGCCAACCGCATAAACCACTTATGCTTCTTTCTCATAAGAGATGTTAGTAAAACAATTACATAGCCTTGTCAAGGCTAAATTACAGATGAAACCCCTGTACATCTCTATCCAAACATGGCCAACCACATACAATTCGGTTTCCAAGACGCCTCATCCCCTATCATAGAAGAACTAGTACAATTCCACGACCATGCCCTAATAGTTGCCCTTGCCATCTGCAGCCTCGTCCTATACCTTCTAACTTTAATACTGACAGAAAAACTGTCATCAAACACAGTAGACGCACAGGCAATCGAACTCGTCTGAACAATCCTACCAGCCATCGTACTAATCACACTCGCCCTGCCATCCCTACGAATCCTATATATAATAGACGAAATCAACGAACCAGACCTCACTCTAAAAGCCATCGGCCACCAATGATACTGAACCTACGAATACACCGACTTTAAAGACCTCACATTCGACTCCTACATAATCCCCACGACAGACCTACCACTAGGACATTTCCGTCTACTAGAAGTCGACCATCGCGTCATTGTCCCAACACACTCCACCGTCCGAGTCATTGTTACTGCTGACGACGTACTCCACTCATGAGCCGTTCCCAGCCTAGGTGTAAAAACCGACGCAATCCCCGGACGCCTAAACCAAACCTCTTTCCTAGCCTCCCGGCCCGGAGTCTACTACGGCCAGTGCTCAGAAATCTGCGGAGCAAACCACAGCTTCATGCCCATCGTAGTAGAATCTGCTCCACTTGCCCACTTCGAAAACTGATCCTCTCTAACATCATCCTAACCATTAAGAAGCTATGCAACAGCACTAGCCTTTTAAGCTAGAGAAAGAGGATAACCCCCTCCTTAATGATATGCCCCAACTAAACCCAAGCCCTTGATTTTTTATCATGCTCATCACATGATTCACATTCTCCTTCATCATCCAACCCAAACTCCTAACATTCGTGTCTACTAATCCACCATCTAGCAAGACACCAACAACCTCAGACATCTCCCCTTGAACCTGACCATGAACCTAAGTTTCTTCGACCAGTTCTCAAGTCCCTCCCTTCTAGGAATTCCACTAATCCTCATCGCGACAACATTCCCAGCCCTTCTGCTCCCCTCCCCGGGCAACCGATGAGTAACTAACCGCCTCTCCACCCTACAACTATGATTTATCAACCTAGTCACAAAACAACTAATAACTCCCCTGAACAAACAAGGCCACAAATGAGCCCTAATCCTAACATCACTAATAATCTTCCTCCTACTAATCAACCTCCTAGGACTGCTACCCTATACCTTTACCCCCACCACCCAACTATCCATAAACCTAGCCCTAGCCTTCCCCCTATGACTCGCAACCCTCCTCACAGGCCTACGCAACCAACCAACCATCTCCCTAGGACATCTACTCCCAGAAGGCACACCAACCCCCCTAATCCCGGCCCTTATCATAATCGAAACAACCAGCCTACTCATCCGTCCATTGGCTCTAGGCGTACGCCTAACAGCAAACCTCACAGCAGGCCACCTCCTAATCCAACTTATCTCCACAGCCACAGTGGCCCTATTTTCAACTATACCAGCAGTCTCCCTATTAACCCTACTAGTGCTATTCCTACTAACCCTCCTAGAAGTAGCCGTAGCCATAATCCAAGCCTACGTCTTCGTCCTACTACTAAGCCTGTACCTCCAAGAAAACATTTAATTAACAAATGGCACACCAAGCACATTCCTACCACATAGTAGATCCAAGCCCATGACCTATTCTCGGAGCAGCCGCCGCCCTCCTAACTACCTCCGGCCTGACCATGTGATTTCACTCCCACACTCCCTATCTCCTGATCATTGGACTATTAACCACCTCCCTCGTTATATTCCAATGATGACGTGACATTGTACGAGAAAGCACATTCCAAGGCCACCACACTCCAACCGTCCAAAAAGGCCTACGTTATGGCATAGTCCTATTCATTGCATCAGAAGCTTTCTTCTTCTTTGGCTTCTTCTGAGCCTTCTTCCACTCAAGCCTAGCTCCCACCCCAGAACTAGGAGGACAATGACCCCCCGTTGGAATCAAACCCCTAGACCCAATGGAAGTCCCCCTTCTCAACACTGCTATCCTCTTAGCCTCCGGCGTTACCGTTACATGAGCCCACCACAGCATCACAGGAGCCCTCCGAAAACAAGCAATCCAGGCCCTCACCCTCACAGTCCTCCTAGGCTTTTACTTCACTGCCCTACAAGCCATAGAGTACTACGAAGCCCCTTTCTCCATCGCAGACGGAGTATACGGCTCCACATTCTTTGTCGCCACTGGATTCCATGGCCTACACGTAATCATTGGCTCCACCTTCCTTCTAGTATGCCTCCTCCGACTAATCAAATACCACTTCACATCAGGCCACCATTTTGGCTTCGAGGCAGCAGCCTGATATTGACACTTCGTAGATGTCGTATGATTATTCCTCTACGTATCTATCTATTGATGAGGATCCTACTCTTCTAGTATATCTATTACAATCGACTTCCAATCCTTAGAATCTGGTTTAACCCCAGAGAAGAGTAATGAACATAATCACATTCATAATCTCACTATCCCTAGCACTAAGTACCATTTTAACCCTACTAAATTTTTGACTCGCCCAAACAAACCCAGACCCGGAAAAACTATCTCCATACGAATGTGGCTTTGACCCCTTAGGATCCGCCCGAATACCATTCTCCATCCGATTCTTCCTAGTAGCCATCCTATTCCTACTATTCGACCTAGAAATCGCCCTCCTACTGCCCCTCCCATGAGCCACCCAACTACAAAACCCAATCGCCACACTAACCTGAGCCTCAACCCTAATTTTCCTCCTCACCCTAGGACTAATCTACGAATGAGCCCAAGGAGGCTTAGAATGAGCAGAATAATAGAAAGTTAGTCTAACCAAGACAGTTGATTTCGGCTCAACAGATTATAGTTACCACCCTATAACTTTCTCTATGACCCTCCTCCACCTAAGCTTTTACTCCGCTTTCACTCTAAGCGCCCTAGGCCTAGCATTCCATCGAACCCATCTAATCTCTGCCCTACTATGTCTAGAGAGCATAATACTATCAATATACGTAGCTCTATCAATATGACCTATTCAAACACAATCATCCTCCTCAGCCATCCTACCAATCCTCATACTAACTTTCTCCGCATGCGAAGCAGGAACCGGACTCGCCCTACTCGTAGCCTCCACCCGCACCCACGGCTCAGACCACCTACATAACTTCAACCTCCTACGATGCTAAAAATCATCCTACCAACCATCATACTCCTCCCCCTAACACTCCTCTCCCCATGCAAGCACTTATGAACCAACACCACAGCATACAGCCTACTAATCGCTACCATCAGCTTACAATGACTCACACCAACCTATTACCCAAACAAAACTATAACCCCCTGAACATCCGTAGACCAAATCTCCTCTCCTCTACTAGTACTATCATGCTGACTCCTCCCCCTCATAATCATAGCAAGCCAAAATCACTTAGAACAAGAACCTACCTCCCGCAAGCGAATCTTCATCACAACTATAATCCTAGCCCAACCATTCATCCTACTAGCTTTCTCAGCCTCAGAACTGATATTATTCTACATTGCATTCGAAGCCACCCTCATCCCAACCCTAATCCTAATTACCCGATGAGGAAGCCAACCAGAGCGATTAAACGCGGGCATCTACCTACTATTCTATACACTCGCCAGCTCCCTCCCTTTATTAGTCGCAATCTTACATCTCCACAGCCAAATCGGCACTCTATGCCTTCCTATACTCAAACTCTCCCATCCCACACTAACCAACTCCTGAACAACCCTCCTATCCAGCCTCGCCCTCCTCATTGCCTTCATAGTCAAAGCCCCTCTATATGGACTCCACCTATGACTGCCCAAAGCCCATGTAGAAGCCCCAATCGCCGGCTCCATACTCCTCGCCGCCCTCCTACTAAAACTAGGGGGCTACGGCATCATACGAATCACCATCATAGTGAACCCCTCACTAAACAACCTACACTACCCATTCATCACCCTAGCCCTATGAGGAGCACTAATAACCAGCGCCATCTGCCTACGACAAATTGACCTAAAATCACTAATCGCCTACTCCTCCGTAAGTCACATAGGTCTAGTAGTAGCCGCAACCATAATCCAAACACACTGAGCATTCTCCGGAGCAATAATCCTAATAATCGCACACGGATTAACTTCTTCCATGCTATTCTGCCTAGCCAACACCAACTACGAACGAACCCACAGCCGAATCCTACTACTTACACGAGGCCTCCAACCACTCCTACCCCTCATGGCCATCTGATGATTACTAGCAAACCTAACAAATATAGCCCTACCACCAACAATCAACCTGATAGCCGAACTAACCATCATAATCGCCCTATTTAACTGATCATCACTCACGATCATCCTAACCGGGACAGCAATCCTACTAACCGCTTCATACACCCTGTACATACTAATAATAACACAACGAGGAACCATTCCATCCCACATCACATCAATCCAAAACTCCTCAACACGAGAACATCTCCTCATAGCCCTCCATATAATCCCCATGATACTCCTCATCCTTAAGCCCCAACTCATCTCAGGCATTCCTATATGCAAGTATAGTTTCAACTAAAACATTAGACTGTGATTCTAAAAATAGAAGTTAAAATCTTCTTGCCTGCCGAGGGGAGGTTTAACCAACAAGAACTGCTAACTCTTGCATCTGAGTATAAAACCTCAGCCCCCTTACTTTCAAAGGATAATAGTAATCCAACGGTCTTAGGAACCGCCCATCTTGGTGCAAATCCAGGTGAAAGTAATGGACTTCCCACTAACTCTAAGCATCCTCATACTACTAAGCCTAACAACCCTCTCCACCCCCATCATCTTCCCTCTGCTATCAGATAGCCTTAAAAACACCCCAACCATCATCACAAACACAGTCAAAACCTCCTTCTTCATCAGCTTAATCCCAATAGCAATGCACATCCACTCAGGGACAGAAAGCCTAATCCTACTATGAGAGTGAAAATTCATCATAAACTTTAAAATCCCTCTCAGCCTTAAAATAGACTTCTACTCCCTCACTTTCTTCCCAATCGCCCTATTCGTATCATGATCCATCCTACAATTCGCAACATGATACATAGCCTCAGACCCCTACATCACAAAATTCTTTACCTACCTACTACTCTTCCTAATCGCAATACTCATCCTAATTGTAGCCAACAACCTATTCGTCCTGTTCATTGGCTGAGAAGGAGTAGGCATCATATCCTTCCTACTAATCAGCTGATGACACGGCCGGGCGGAAGCCAACACCGCCGCTCTCCAAGCCGTACTCTACAACCGAATCGGAGATATCGGCCTCATCCTCTGCATAGCATGACTAGCCTACACAATAAACACCTGAGAAATCCAGCAACTACCAACCTCCTCCCAAACTCCCACCCTTCCCATCCTAGGCCTCATCCTAGCCGCAACAGGCAAGTCCGCTCAATTTGGCCTACACCCATGACTCCCCGCCGCCATAGAAGGCCCAACTCCCGTATCCGCCCTACTCCACTCCAGCACAATAGTAGTAGCCGGGATCTTCCTCCTCATCCGAACCCACCCCCTATTTAACAACAACCAAAACGCCCTAACCCTCTGCCTCTGCCTAGGAGCCCTTTCCACACTATTCGCAGCCACATGTGCCCTCACCCAAAATGACATCAAAAAAATCATTGCTTTCTCCACCTCAAGCCAACTAGGCCTAATAATAGTCACCATCGGATTAAACCTCCCACAACTAGCCTTCCTACACATTTCAACACACGCATTCTTCAAAGCAATACTTTTCCTATGCTCCGGCTCCATCATTCACAGCCTTAATGGGGAACAAGACATTCGAAAAATAGGAGGCCTTCAAAAAATACTCCCAACAACCACTTCCTGCCTCACCATCGGCAACCTAGCCCTAATAGGAACCCCATTCCTAGCAGGCTTCTACTCAAAAGACCAAATCATCGAAAGCTTAAACACCTCTTACCTAAACACATGAGCCCTCTTACTCACCCTACTAGCCACATCCTTCACCGCAGTATACACAATTCGCATAACCATACTCGTACAGGCCGGCTTCACACGAATCCCACCCCTCACCCCAATAAACGAAAACAACCCAGCAGTAACATCCCCAATCACCCGACTTGCACTCGGAAGCATCACAGCAGGACTACTAATCACCTCATACATCCCGCCTACAAAAACACCACCCATAACCATACCACTATCCATCAAAATCACAGCCCTAGTAGTCACCGTCCTAGGAATCGCCTTCGCCCTAGAAATATCAAAACTAACTCAAACCTTTATCATAACAAAACAAAACCCATATCGCAACTTCTCCATCTCATTAGGCTACTTCAACCCCCTAATACATCGACTCAATACAAAAACCCTCCTAAACGGAGGCCAAAACATCGCCTCCCACCTTGTAGACCTCTCCTGATTCAAACTACTAGGACCAGAAGGGCTAGCCCACCTCCAACTAAAAGCAGCCAAAACAGCCACCACCTTCCACCCTGCCCTAATTAAGGCATACTTAGGCTCATTCGCCCTCTCCATCCTAATCCTACTAACTTCCACCTATAGAATCAACTAATGGCACTCAATCTACGTAAAAACCACCCACTACTAAAAATCATCAACGACTCCCTAATTGACCTCCCAACACCATCAAACATCTCAACTTGATGAAACTTCGGATCCCTCTTAGGCATCTGCCTAGTCACACAAATTGTCACAGGCCTCCTGCTAGCCATACACTACACAGCAGACACCTCATTAGCCTTTACTTCCGTCGCCCACATATGCCGGAACGTCCAATTCGGCTGACTAATCCGCAATCTACACGCAAACGGAGCCTCCTTCTTCTTCATCTGCATCTACTTCCATATCGGCCGAGGATTCTACTACGGCTCATACCTGAACAAAGAAACCTGAAACATCGGAGTCATCCTCCTACTAACACTCATAGCAACTGCTTTCGTAGGCTACGTCCTGCCCTGAGGACAAATATCATTCTGAGGGGCTACAGTAATCACAAACCTATTCTCAGCAATCCCATATATCGGCCAAACACTAGTAGAATGAGCATGAGGAGGATTCTCAGTAGACAACCCTACCCTCACCCGATTCTTTGCTATCCACTTCCTACTCCCATTCGTCATCGCAGGCCTCACTCTAGTTCACCTCACCTTACTACACGAAACAGGATCAAACAACCCTCTAGGCATCCCATCAGACTGTGACAAAATCCCATTCCACCCCTACTACTCTACAAAAGACATCCTAGGATTCGCACTCATACTAATCCTCCTCGCCTCCCTAGCCCTATTCTCCCCCAACCTGCTAGGAGACCCAGAAAACTTCACACCAGCCAACCCCCTAGCCACACCTCCACATATCAAACCTGAATGATACTTTCTATTCGCCTACGCTATCTTACGATCCATCCCAAACAAACTAGGAGGCGTCCTAGCCCTAGCCGCCTCCGTACTAGTCCTCTTCCTAATCCCACTCCTACACACATCCAAACTACGCTCAATGACCTTCCGCCCACTCTCCCAGATCCTATTCTGAGCTCTGGTAGCCAACCTCCTTATCCTAACCTGAGTTGGAAGCCAACCAGTCGAACACCCATTCATCATTATCGGCCAACTAGCTTCCTTCACATACTTTACAATCATCCTAATCCTTTTCCCTATCGTATCCATCCTAGAAAATAAAATACTCAAACTCTAACCAACTCTAATAGTTTATAAAAACATTGGTCTTGTAAGCCAAAGATTGAAGATTACACCCCTTCTTAGAGTTTTCCCCATAAAAGAAAAATAGGGACCCCCCCCCCTCCCCCCCCGCAGCTGTTTTTCAGCTCTTCCTAGGGTATGTATAACTTCGCATTACATTACCGGCCCCATATGCATTCTAGTTAATGTAGGAACTTCCAAATACTACCCAACTTCAGACGCCCCCGCTACCCAGGATGCGCACACCCACGAACTTATTTTCCGGTCTAAAACTTGCCCGGCGACATTTTTGCCACAGGTACCATCCAAACCCAAGTAATCCTACCTACACCCCCGACAAGCGTCACACAAGCTCGACAACGCTCCCCCGTACTCTCACCTCGTCCAGGATACGACTAAGGTACCAGTACACCTTTGAATGCTCCTAAACATACGTTTCGCCCACCTCCAAAAACCAGACCTTCTCCTAAAACTTTCATGAACTCCCAAGCCAGAGAACTTGGTTATCTATTAATCGCGCTCCTCACGAGAACCGAGCTACTCAACGTCAGCTATATCCTAGGTTATTAGCGTCAGGGGCATACTTTCCCTCTTACCCTCGAGGCCCTACTTGCTCTTTTGCGCCTCCCGTGGTAACTTCAGGACCATCTCCTTCCTATCTCTTTATCTTCTGCTCTTCACTGATACTAGTGGTCGGTTGAAGATTCCCCTCTACCCCCGTGACTCCGGCATACCGACCTTTTACCCTTTCCTCTTTTTGGGGTCACCTCAATATGCCCTTCCAGTGCACGGCAGGAGCTATTAATCTCTTGACATGTACATCACATGATTACCTCCCATTTGAATCCCTAAACACTTCAGTTGTCATGGTTGAAGGATAAGTCCTACGCAAACCTGGCACTGATGCACTTTGCTCCCATTCATGGCACCCGCGCTTATCACCTCTTAGGCACTAGATAATGCAATGGTCACCGGACATAATTATCTTACTTACACTTTCCTGAGACTTACAGCTAAACCCTCATTTTCACCATTCATTCTTTATCTTGACATTTTTTTTTCACTCACACAACCAACAAATCAACTGCTTCACCCCACACCCCACCCAATCATTTTACAATCCATTAAAATTCTTCACCAAACAACCACAAACCACCTACCTTCAAGGGAAAAGGAATCAAACCTTCATCACCAACTCCCAAAGCTGGCATTTTAATTAAACTATCCCCTGACCTACCCAACCCTACACAGCCCGAATCGCCCCTCGAGACAAACCACGGACAAGCTCTAAAACCACAAATAAAGTTAACAATAACCCTCACCCACCAATCAGAAACAATCCAACCCCCCATGAATACAGCACAGCAACCCCACTAAAATCCGACCGAACAGACGAAAGACCCACATTATTAACCGTCCCCCCCTCCACTAAAACCTCAAACACCCCTCCCACTACAGCCCCCACCACAACAACCAGACCTATACCAAACCCATACCCCACAACACCTCAATCAGCCCATGCCTCAGGATGTGGGTCCGCCGCTAACGACACTGAATAAACAAACACTACTAACATACCCCCTAAATAAACCATCACCAACACCAATGACACAAAAGACACCCCCAAACTCACTAATCAACCACACCCAGTAATAGATGCCACAACCAGCCCCAACACCCCATAATAAGGAGAAGGATTGGACGCAACCGCCAACCCTCCCAAAACAAAGCATAATCCTATAAACAAAACAAATTTTATCATAATTCCCGCTCGGCCTTTCTCCGAGATCTACAGCCTGAAAAGCTATCGTTACAAAACCTTAACTACAGGAACCCACCATACATCCACACATTTAACAAAACAACAGCTACCAAACACATTCACCCAACCATCCACCTTTTATCTTGACATTTTATTCCGCTCACACAACCAACACTCCCCTACCTACTTTCTTCCACCACAACCAACCAAACCTACCCCAAACCCCCCTCCCACTAAAAAACAAACAAAAACACAAACCATCCGCACCCCAAACCAAAACCAACCTT